CACAGTTGCAAATTTCTGGGGAGACTTAAGCGAAGCTTATAAATTTAATTTTTTAAAAATTTATTAAATTGATTTTTTAGATAATATTATTATTTCATTAATATATATATAAATTACAATTATAAATAAAATGAAACCTAATAAAATAGAAAATAGAAATTAAGAACTTTGCTAGATTAGTTAATAAGCAGTCATATAATTATTTAAAGTCAACACTCTTATTTAATTCTTCATCATCTAGATAAAAATATACTTCTAAAGAAATGGTAAAGCGTTAATTGATGCATAATCATATGAAAATATATCAGATCTAGTTTGGTTAGAGTAACAATATTGGACATCCGATCTTTAATATTAATAGATATAAATTATTTATTATATATTTTATGAAAATGTAAAATAGGATAATACAACTAAATTTAGTTAGAGGTAATTAACTTATTAAAGACTAAAAAAAAAGTATAACAAGAGTACGAAAGTACATGATTTATTTTATCGAAATAACCCTTTAATCAGGCATCTTGTTTTCCATTGTAAATTTAATTAGTTTGATTCTGACTAGAAATTTCTATTGTATTGATTTCATATATAGGTTTTATTAGAAATTTAGTTAAGTAGTGTTGAATATTGAGATATTAAAGTAATTTATAATTAGTTTAATACAATAAGTTTGACTAAAGACGTGCCAGCAGTCGCGGTTAGACGATGAAGCTAAATGAAATTTTTTAATATTGTAATTAATTGTGTTATTATTTATTTTATAGTAAGATTAAAATAAGGTGGAATTTTTTTAATTTATTTGTGTATAAATTTTAATTGAGTTGAAGTTATGATTATACTATTTAAACCAGGATTAGATACCCTGTTATTTGTATAGTAAAGTATGTATTTGAGTAGTAGTAGAGTTCTTGAAACTTAAAGAATTTGGCGGTATATTAATCTATTTAGAGGAACCTGTCCTGTAATCGATAACCCCCGTAAATTTAACCTAGGTTTAAATATTAGCTTGTATATCGCTGTCGTAAGATTATTTTATGAGAAATTTTTCTATAATAAGGTTTTATTTATGTCAAGTCAAGGTGCAGTATATGTCTAGGGTTGAGATGGGTTACAATATTTGGTAAATATACGGAAATAAAAATGTAATTTTTATTGAAGGTGGATTTAATTGTAATATGAGATTAATTATCTTGTTTGGAATAGTACTAATATATGCACACATCGCCCGTCACTCTCATTATAGTTGAGAAAAGTCGTAACAAAGTAGGCGTATTGGAAAATGTGCCTGGAAAGATGGAGTTAGGAATATAATATTTTATTTACAATAAAAATGGTATCTGTGGAACTCAGGTCATCTTTATTAGATAAGAGTAGTTTGTTTAGTAAAATTAATTTATTTATAGTAGTTTTTAACGAATATTGATTAATAAAATACTGTGGAGGGGAGAAGATCTATTTAAAAGGAATTATTAGTGTACCTTGTGTATTAGGGGTTAACTAAATAAGGTTATAGATTTAATTTTCCCGAATTACTTTGAGTTAAAATAGTAAAAATTAACGTGTTAGAGTTGATAGTAATACTATTTTAGAAATGAAATGTTAGTCGAAAGGTATGATATCTGGTTACTTAAGAAAATAATTAAATTATGTGTATGAAGAGTACGAAAATATGTTGAGGGATTAGCTTCAATAGGGTTAATATTTTAATATGTTTTTTAATTAGATGCTTATAATCAGCAATTTCTTTAGAGTTAGTTATATAATATAAAGTGTAAATTGAAATTTGTTTATAATTTATTTGAATATTAAGTAAGAACTAGAATTATTATGTTAGTTAATAATGTTAACATAAGTAGATAGAAATAGTAATTTTATAAAGTTGGAGTAAATAAAATTTAAGAATTCAGCAAAGAATTATTCGCCTGTTTATCAAAAACATGGTTTCTTGAATGTAATGAGGAATCTGACCTGCCCAATGAGAATTAAATGGCCGCGGTATATTGACCGTGCGAAGGTAGCATAATCATTAGTCTTTTAATTGAGGACTGGAATGAATGGTTGGACGTAATAATAGCTTTTTTAGTTTTATGTATTGAATTTTACTTTTTAGTGAAGAGGCTAAAATGAAACCAAAAGACAAGAAGACCCTATCAAGTTTTATTATGATTGTATTTTGGATTAGAAGTATAGATTAATATAAATGTAATTTTACTGGGGCGGTGAGTTAAAAACTGGTTAAGGTCCAAAATTTTTGATTGTTTGATTAAATTACTGTAGGGATAACAGCGTAATCTTATTTAAGAGTTCATATCGACAATAAGGGTTGCGACCTCGATGTTGGATTAGAATTCCTTCTTGGAGCAGAATCTAAGTAAGGTGGTCTGTTCGACCATTAAAATTCTACATGATCTGAGTTCAGACCGGTGTGAGCCAGGTCGGTTTCTATCTTTGGTTATATGTATAAGTTTTTAGTACGAAAGGACCAAAATTTGAAGATGTTCTTTGTTAAATAAGAAAGAAAATAAAAGAGATATTAAGATGAGAATTTTAACTTGGCAGAAATTATGCGTTAAATTTAGGATTTAAAGATGTTCAATACAGTTATCAAGGCGGCAGAGGATGCGGTAGATTTAAGCTCTATTTACAAGAATATTCTTTCTTGATATTAGTAAATTTTTAAGGAAATTGGAATAAAAATATATCAAAGAAAGTACATTAATGTGAAAATTTGTCCTGTGATTTCGTAGGGTTGTTCTACTGCTCGTGCCCCAATTCAGGTCAGGATTAATACTGTAGCTGTTAAACTTCAAAATATAATTTGAGTTAAGGGGTAATGAATAATACTTTTGAATTTATTTGTTTGGGAAAACGGTAAAACTATTAAAATTATAATAGATATTAAGAGAGCAATCACTCCTCCTAATTTGTTAGGGATAGAACGGAGAATTGCGTAGGCAAATAGAAAGTATCATTCAGGTTGAATATGAATCGGTGTTACTAGGGGGTTTGCAGGGGTAAAATTTTCAGGATCTGCTAGGGAGTAAGGGAATAGGGATGAGAAAATTATTAGGGCAAATAATATAATTGTGATGCCTAGAATATCTTTTAAAGAGAAGAAAGGGTGAAATGGGATTTTATCTGAATTTCTATTGATACCAGAAGGGTTACTTGAACCTGTTTGATGCAGAAAGAGAAGATGAATTATAACTAGGGCTGCAATAATAAATGGAAGAATAAAGTGGAATGAGAAGAATCGTGTTAATGTGGGGTTATCAACTGCAAAACCTCCTCATATTCATTGAACTAAGGTAGATCCAATGTAAGGTACTGCGGAGAGAAGGTTTGTAATTACTGTGGCTCCTCAAAAGGATATTTGACCTCAAGGTAAAACATAACCAACGAAGGCTGTTATTATGGTTACTAAGAATAGGATAACTCCTACATTTCATGTATAATGAAGATTGAAAGATCCGTAGTAGATTCCTCGTCCAATGTGAAGATAGAGACAAATGAAGAAGAAGGAAGCACCATTTGCATGAATGAATCGTAAAATTCATCCATTGTTTACATCTCGACCAATGTGGTCAACAGCTTGAAAAGCTAGGTTAATATCTCTTTTGTAATGTATTGCTAGGAATAGACCTGTAACTAGTTGGGTTCCTAAGCATACCCCTAGTAGAGAGCCAAAATTTCATCATGATGAAATATTTGAGGGGCAAGGTAAGTCAATTAATGATCCATTAATAATTTTGAATAAGGGGTGTGTTTTTCGTATAATCATTCAGAAGATAGTTTAATATAAAATATTGGCTTTGGAAGTTAATGATAAGTTTTTTCTTCTGTTTTGAAGAATCTCTATTTTAGATTTACAAAATCTATGTTTTATTTAAACTACCAAAACTAATGATAATATTGGTAATATCGTTAGGAATATTGTTTTTTGTTTCATTGATTTATATGAGATGGTTAAATTCTTTTTTATGAATTATAATTTATGTTTTTATCAGAATATTTATATTATATTTTGAGATAGGGAGATATTCTTGGTTGAGATGTTTTTTAGGGGGGGATTCTCTTTCTATAACTCTTCTTACTTTAACTTTTTGGATTTTGGCATTGATGGTTTTATCTATATATAGGGTAAAGCATGATTCTCATGGGAGAAGGGAATTCTTAGTAGTTAACTTATTTTTATTAATTTCTTTATTCATAACATTTTGTAGTATGGATCTGTTATCTTTTTATATTTGATTTGAAATTAGTTTAATCCCGACATTTTTAATGATTCTTGGGTGGGGTTACCAACCGGAGCGTGTTCAGGCAGGTGTTTATTTAATGTTTTACACTCTTACAGCCTCTCTACCCTTACTAATTTGTTTAATATATTATTATGAGGAGTTAGGTAGATTATCTTTTATAAATATATTGGATAGAAAGCTGAGAGTGAGTACATTAGTTTATTTTTTTTCTGTAGTGGCATTTCTTGTGAAGATACCAATATATTTAGTTCATCTTTGGTTACCTAAAGCACACGTTGAGGCTCCTATTGCCGGTTCTATAGTACTAGCTGGAATTTTATTAAAAATGGGTGGGTATGGATTGTTACGTATTAATCAGATTATCTTAAATAAATTTATTAGAACAAGTTGAATTTTTATTGGTTTAAGATTATTAGGAGGAGTTTATGTTAGATTAATATGTTTACGACAGTGAGATATTAAGTCTCTAATTGCTTATTCCTCTGTTGCTCATATAGGGATAGTTTTAGGAGGTATTATAACATGTTCTGTTTGAGGGTTTGTAGGGAGATTAGTAATAATAGTTGCTCATGGTTTATGTTCTTCAGGGATATTTTGTTTATCTAACATTATTTATGAACGTTTGGAGAGACGAAGATTAATTGTTAGAAGGGGTTTAATAACAATTTTTCCTAACCTATCTTTATGGTTTTTTTTACTATGTGTGAGTAATATGGCGGCTCCACCAAGAATGAATTTGTTGGGAGAAATCTGTTTACTAAGAAGATTAATTTTTTGATCAAAAATAACTTTTTGAGGTTTAATTTTTTTATCTTTTTTCAGAGCTGCTTATAGACTGTATCTTTTTTCTCTCACTCAGCATGGTAAGGTAATAGTATATTATGGGTTTAAAAGTATTAGGGTCCGGGAATATTTACTATTATTTTTACATTGAATACCTCTAAATATTTTAGTATTAAAAATTGATTTTATTTTATGATGCTCAAATAGTTTAAGATAAAATTTCAATTTGTGGAATTGGAGATGTAGTATACTTTGGGTATTAATAGACAATAAATTGTAATTTCTTCATTAACAATGAAGCGTCCTGATGACTCCTATTAAATGATTTTCACTCTAAGGCTCCTTTAATTCACTCATAGTATAAACCTAGAATTAAAATAATGATGAAAATAGATGAGGTAATAAAGGTTCAGATTGATTGAGAAAAGGTTAGGATAATAGGGAGAGGGAGAAGAAGTGTAATTTCTACGTCAAAAATTAAGAAGATGATGGCAATTAGAAAAAACCGTAGGGAAAAGGGTATTCGAGCGGAGTTTTTTGGGTCGAAGCCACATTCAAATGGAGATGACTTCTCCCGATCAGAGAAAGTTTTTTTAGATAGAATTACTGCGGCTATTATTACTACTATAGATAGGATAGAGATAAATATAAGATTTATTAGTAATATCAGGATAGATAAGATGGCTGAGGAAGGCGGTAAATTGTAAATTTATTTATGAAGTTATTCTCTTGTCAGGCTTTATAGTTTATATAAAATATTTGACTGCAATTCAAATGAAACTTAGGTTAGAGCTTAGAAAGAAGGAAGAACCTATCAATGGGGTATGAACCCAGTAGCTTAAATAGCTTATCTTTCTGTTAGGGGTGATAAATTCTTTTTTAATATTTATTTCTTATTTATTTTTGGTGGTTTGTGTATTAGTAGGGGTGGCTTTTTTAACTTTGTTGGAGCGAGTAGCTTTAGGATATATTCAAATTCGTAAGGGCCCTAACGTTTTAGGGGATTTACAACCTTTTTCTGATGCTATTAAGTTATTTACTAAGGAAATTATCAATCCTATTATGGCTAACCATATACTTTATTATGTGTGTCCTGTAATAAGTTTAACATTGGCGTTATTTTTATGAATGATTATACCTATTTTTAGTTTAATAGTGGACATAAGCTTGGGTTTATTATTTTTTATATGTGTAAGAAGAATAAGAGTGTATAGAGTGATAGGGGCGGGGTGGTCTTCCAATTCTAAATATGCATTGTTGGGTAGAATTCGGGCAGCAGCACAAACAGTTTCTTATGAAGTAAGAATGGCATTAATTTTATTATGTATTGTTATTTTAACTGAAAGATTTAACCTAATAGATTATAAGGATATCCAGAGTTTTTCATGATTTTTATTTATTTCGTTTCCTTTAATAATAATATGATTGGTTACTATGTTAGCAGAAACAAATCGGACTCCTTTTGATTTAGCAGAAGCGGAATCTGAGTTAGTGTCAGGGTTTAATGTTGAGTACAGAAGAGGAGGATTTGCTTTAATTTTTATGGCGGAGTATGGAAATATTTTATTAATAAGAATGATAATGGTAGTTTTATTTTTTGGAGGAAATTATGAAAGTATTTTATTTATAGTAATTGTATGTTTCTTTTCCTTTGTTTTTATTTGGGTCCGAGGTATACTTCCTCGTATACGATATGATAAGTTAATAAATTTAGCTTGGAGGAAACTTTTACCTGTTTCTTTAAATTATTTTCTTTTATTTTTAGGATTTAAAATTACTATTGATGTGTTATGTAATTATTAAAAGAATTGAACTTTTATAAGATACTTTCAAAGTATCTGCTTTCCTTAAGCAAAATAATTATTTTACTGAACGTAAAGGGCCTTTATTAAATTTTGTAATTTTTACTACGGCGAATAAAGTAATAAGGAGGTAAATGATCAATAGAAGAGTTAAAAGAAAATTATGGATATAAAATTTATTGATAATTATATTAACATCAATGTTGGGGGTAATAGAAAATACATTTAAATTTTTGGAGTTATATAGAAAGATTATAGAAACTAGAAAAGGTAAGGAAAATACTTTTAGGATAGTAAATAAGCTTGTTTTTAGGAAAATTTCATTAGAAGCTAGAGAAGCCACATAGATGAAGAGGACTAGTATTCCTCCAAGAAAAATAAGAAATAAGATATAACTAAACCAGTAGGAAACATTTATAATTCTAGCTAAAATAGCTAGAATTATTGTTTGGACAATAATGACAGCTAGGATAGAAAGAGGATGAGACAAAAAGGTAAAGATAACTGAAAGACTAATTGAAAAAGAAACAAGGAAGAGGATGGCGTTTGTGGTTGGATTTAAAGATCCTATTACTAAACTAATGATTATATATTGTTTTGTCTTTATAATTTTGGGTGGGGTAATTATATTTGTATCTAACCGTAAACATTTGTTGGTTGTATTAATAAGTATTGAGTATTTAATGTTGGGCTTATTTTTAGGTTTAAGTTACGTTTTTTTAATAGGGCCTGGGGATATATTCTTTTTATTGGTTTTCTTAGTGTTTGCTGCTTGTGAGGGTAGATTAGGACTAAGTGTATTGGTAGGAATTATTCGTAGTCATGGTAACGATTATTTTAATGGATTAAATGTTCTTCAATGTTAACTTAAGGCATAGTAGTATACTATATAAAGAGTATTGTTTGTTCGTGAATATTTTAAGGTAGGTAGAATTTTTTTAATGTTTTTAAGAGTAGTTCTTTTTATTTTTGGGGTGTGGTGTTTAGTTTTTGATTATGGATTTTTGGTAGATTGGGAGTTTTTTTATATTAATGGGGTAGTAATATCATTTTCTATGATTATTGATTACATATCAATAATTTTTGTAAGATTTGTTATATTTATTTCTTCTAATGTATTGTTTTATAGAATCGATTATATATCTGGTGAGTTAAACAGGAATCGATTTTGTTTACTAGTATTAATATTTGTTTTATCCATAATTTTATTAATTATTAGACCTAATTTGATTAGAATTTTATTAGGTTGGGATGGATTAGGATTGGTATCATATTGTTTAGTTATTTATTATCAGAATAGTCGTTCTTTTAATGCTGGGATGTTAACTGTTTTATCTAACCGAGTGGGGGACGTAGCTTTATTAATTTCTATTGCTTGGATATTTAATTATGGTAATTGAAATTATTTAATTAATATTGAAATGGGGAATAAAATTGAGTTGTGATGAGTAGGGATTTGTGTATTAATTGCGGGGATAACTAAAAGAGCTCAGATTCCTTTTTCTGCATGATTACCTGCGGCAATGGCCGCTCCTACTCCTGTTTCTGCTTTGGTCCATTCTTCAACTTTAGTGACAGCTGGTGTATACTTGTTGATTCGGTTTGATAGTATATTTGTTGAGATTAGTGTTGTAAAGGATTTGCTGTTTTTTGTTTCTGTATTTACCATATTTATGGCTGGGCTGGGAGCAAATTTTGAGTATGATTTGAAGAAAATCATTGCGTTATCTACTTTAAGCCAACTGGGCTTAATAATATTTGTTTTATCAATAGGGTTTAGAATACTTGCTTTTTTTCATTTATTGACACACGCTTTGTTTAAGGCTTTATTGTTTTTGTGTGCGGGGGGCATTATTCATAGAATGGGAGATTGTCAAGATATTCGTATAATGGGTGGTTTAAGAATAAGACAACCTTATTTGTGTTCTTGTTTTAATGTTGCTAATTTAGCTTTGTGTGGTATACCTTTTTTGGCGGGGTTTTACTCTAAAGATATGATTTTAGAAATTTGCATGATATCGAATTTTAACATATTTATGTTTACAGTATGTATTTTAGCTACAGGGTTGACAGTAAGATACTCTTTTCGGTTAGTGGGGTATATTGTAAGAGGTGAGTGAAAATTTAAGGGTAGACACGGTCTGGGGGATGTAAATGTCTTAATGGGTTTACCTATATTAAATTTAATGTTAGGAGGAATTTTTATGGGAAGAGTATTATCTTGGTTAGTGTTTGGGGATAATAGTGTGGTTATTTTACCTTTTTGATTAAAAATTGCTGTTTTATTTATTAGAGCATTTGGATTTTGACTGGGGATATCAATTGAGTGAATAATGATAAGTATTAAGTCTATTAGATTAGATTATTTTGGCAGAATATGATTTATGCCTATCTTAAGAACTCAGTTTGGATCTTATCCGTGGTTAATATGGGGAGATAAACTGATTTTAATTACTGATCAAGGTTGGGGTGAGGAAGTTGGGCCTCAAGGTATATTTAAATTATTAATTGGGTATAGTGTTTTAGGGCAATGAATGCAAAATAATTCTTTAAAGGTATATTTAACTTCATTTTTAATTTGGTTATTGATTATTATGGTAATATTGTGCTTTTATAGTTTAACGAGAATGTAGTATTGAAGCTGCTAAGGTGATTTATCTAAAGGTAATGCATAGTCAAGACTCTTTAACATTGAAAATGTTATGTTCTAATTAAACTATATGAAAGAATATTAACGAATTTCGCTATGGTTAAAGTTAGCAGCTTTAAAATTATATATTCTTAAGTAGAGATAATAATCAATGGTCAGGTCGAAACTGAATGCAATACTTCGCTTTCTACTTTAAACATAGATAGGGTTTATCAATTTTTGCTTGCAAAGCAAACTTTATTATTTAAATATATGTTTATCTTATCCATTGCGGACCTATTAATTGGAAGTTAATAATACTTAATATAATAATAAGATAGCCTCCTCATCAATAGATTGATGTAAAGAGGAAAAGTCAGACTACATCAACAAAGTGTCAGTATCAGGCGGCTGCTTCAAATCCGAAATGGTGGATGGGAGATAGGTGTTTCAGGTTATGACGAATAAAGATTATAATAAGGAAGGTTGTTCCAATAATAACATGAAGTCCATGAAAACCTGTTGCTATGAAGAATGTTGAGCCGTAAGCTGCATCAGCAATAGAGAAGGGAGCTTCATAATATTCAAAAGCTTGAAGGGCAGTAAAATAAAGTCCCAGGATAATAGTAAGTAGGAGTCCTTGGTTGGTTTGTGAGAAGTTAGCTCTGATAAGGCTATGATGGGCTCAAGTTACTGTTACTCCTGAAGCTAGGAGGATGGCAGTATTAAGAAGAGGGATTTGAAAGGGGTTAAATGGGATTACTCTGGTTGGGGGTCATTTTATTCCAATTTCAATGGCAGGGGCAAGGCTACTATGGAAGAAAGCTCAGAAAAATGAAATAAAGAAAAAAATTTCAGATACAATGAAAAGAATTATACCTCATTTTAATCCTACCACTACTATGGAAGTATGTGCTCCTTGAAGAGTTCCTTCACGTGAGATATCTCGTCATCATTGATATATGGTTAAAATAGTGGTTAGTATCCCCAGGGTATAAAGGGTTATGTTATTAGAGTGGAATCATATAATTATTCCTGATGTAAGTATAAAAGCTCTTAGAGCTCCTGTTAGGGGCCATGGTCTTTTATCTACGATGTGAAAAGGGTGAAATATTTGTGCTGACATTAGTAAACTTCTGAAGAATAAAGTACTGAAAGTGTAACAAATACGTAGGATTGGATGAGGGCAACTGCTGACTCTAGTACAAGAAGGGCAATTTGACCTACAATTAATATAGAGACTAGAATGAGTGATAAACTAGGTCCTGTAGAACCTAACAGGGTAATAAGGAGATGACCTGCAATTATGTTTGCTGCGAGACGAATAGCTAGTGTTCCGGGTCGAATAACATTTCTTACTGTTTCAATAACAACTATAAAAGATATAAGAGCTGCGGGAGTTCCTTGGGGGACTAGGTGCACAAACATATGGTTGGTATTCATGATTCAACCATAGATTATAAATGAGAGTCACATGGGGAGGGCTAAAGATAGGGTTATTAATATGTGGCTAGTTCTTGTAAAAACGTAGGGGAGTAGCCCTAGAATATTATTCATTATAATTAAGAAGAATAATGAAATAAAAATTAGTAAGGGGCTAGTAATGTTTTTGGGGAGGAGTAGTTTAAATTCTTTTCTTAGGTAGGAAAGAAATATTTTTCAAAGAATATTGAACCGTGAGGGAATAATTCATAATTGTAGGGGAATAATGGATAAACCTAAAATTGTACTAATTCAATTAATACTTATATTTATAATTGATGAAGATGGGTCAAATACTGAGAAAAGATTTACTATCATTTTCACTTTATTTGTTCTTTTTGAATACTTGGTAGTATTTCAGATTTATTTATCAGAAAAAAACTATGGATAAGGCAAAGAATTATGAGAAGAATAAAAATAAATGATGTTGTTATGAAAATTCAATTTATAGGGGCTATTTGAGGAATTAGAAGACACTGGTCAGTAATTTTAGTTTGACATACTAATGTTATTTATTTAACTAGACTTCTCACTAGAAACAGGTGATAATTGTTATAATATGGTTTAAGAGACCACTGCTTTCTTTCAGCCATCTAATGTATATAGATTTAATTCAGTTAATAAAGGATTTGATATTTACTGATTCAATAGCAATAGGTATAAAGCTATGATTGGCTCCACAGATTTCTGAGCATTGACCAAAGAAAATTCCTGGAAAATTAGAGAGGAAAGATGTTTGGTTTAAACGTCCAGGTACTGCATCAACTTTTACTCCTAGAGAGGGTACTGTTCATGAGTGAAGAACATCTGCTGCAGTAATAAGAACTCGAATTTGGGTATTTATTGGAATAATTGTTCGATTATCCACATCTAGAAGACGGAAAGAGTTAGAGGTTATTTCGTTTTGAGGGATTATGTAAGAGTCAAATTCTACATTTTTAAAGTCTGAGTATTCGTAAGATCAGTATCATTGATGCCCAATAGTTTTTAAAGTTAGGGTAGGCAGATTAATTTCATCTAATAGATAAAGGAGACGGAGTGAAGGGAGTGCAATAAAAATTAGGGTGATTGCGGGAATAATAGTTCAAATAGTTTCAATTTCTTGACCTTCTATTAATTGACGGTTGGAGAACTTATTTACTATTATTATTGTTAGTATATAAGTTACTAAGGTGGTAATTAAAGTTAACACAATTATGGTATGGTCATGGAAAAAGATTAATTGTTCTATTAAGGGTGAATTTGCGTCTTGAAAAGATAGTATAGATCATGTGGCCATTAGTTATTTAATAGTGATTCTGAGTTGATTGTAGGTATGATCAGCGGGAGGGATATTGTTTTGTCATTCAATAGATGACGGTAAGTGAAGGGAAAAATCAACTTGACGTTGAGATAGAATTGCTTCTCATATAATAAAAATAAGAAATAGAACTGCGATGAATGAAATAGTAGATCCAACTGAGGATACTACATTCCAACTTATGTAGGCGTCTGGATAGTCTGAATAACGACGTGGTATACCTCTAAGTCCCAGGAAATGTTGAGGGAAAAATGTTAGGTTGACTCCTAGGAATATTATGAAGAATTGGATTTTTAATATAGTTGGGTTTATAGAAATTCCTAGAAATAGGGGAAATCAGTGGGTGATACCTCCTAAAATAGCGAAGACTGCTCCTATAGATAGGACATAGTGAAAGTGGGCTACAACATAATAGGTGTCATGTATTATAATGTCAATAGATGAATTTGCTAAAACAACACCTGTTAATCCTCCTACGGTAAATAAGAATACAAAACCTAGAGCCCAAAGTAAAGGGGCTTCATAAGTGAATTTAGAACCATGAAGAGTAGCTAATCAACTAAAGATTTTGATTCCTGTAGGGACTGCAATAATTATTGTAGCAGCTGTAAAATAGGCTCGGGTATCTACATCTATTCCTACAGTAAATATATGATGTGCTCATACGATAAAACCTAAGAGACCAATCGCTAATATTGCGTAAATTATACCTAGGGCTCCGAAAGGTTCCTTTTTTCCTGATTGTTGACTAATGATATGAGAGATTATTCCAAATCCTGGGAGAATGAGAATATAAACTTCAGGATGACCGAAAAATCAAAATAAATGTTGGTAGAGGATGGGATCACCCCCTCCTGTAGGGTCAAAGAATCTGGTATTGAAGTTACGATCAACCAGTAGTATAGTGATTGCTCCTGCAAGGACAGGTAAAGAAAGTAATAGTAAGATGGCTGTAATAAATACTGCTCAGACAAAGAGAGGCATCCGTTCAAAAAGTATCCCTCTAGTTCGTATATTAATGATTGTGGTAATAAAGTTGATAGCTCCGAGAATTGAAGAAACACCTGCTAGATGGAGAGAAAAAATTGCTATATCAACAGAGGCTCCAGCATGAGCCATTTCTCTAGCTAGTGGGGGATAAACAGTTCAACCTGTTCCTGCACCTCTTTCTACTATAGAAGAACCTAGAAGTAATATTAGAGAAGGAGGGAGAAGTCAGAATCTTATATTATTTATTCGTGGGAATGCTATATCAGGAGCTCCAATTATTAGAGGGACTAGTCAGTTTCCGAAACCTCCAATTATAATGGGTATTACTATGAAGAAAATTATTACAAAAGCATGTGCAGTGACAATTACATTATAAATTTGGTCATCTCCAATAAGGCTTTCTGGTTGCCCTAATTCTAAACGAATGAGAAGTCTTAAAGCAGTTCCTACTATGGCTGCTCAAGCCCCAAAAATTAAATATATAGTTCCAATGTCTTTATGGTTAGTTGAAAAAAATCATCGTGTCAAAGAGTTTAAAATTTTTATAATGATAACTTTGAAGGTTATTAGTTTTTTTAACTTAAAACTCTATAAAATAAAATTTACTATAAAGGGGAGACTAAGTAGAGATGGAAATGATAAAATTAGAACAAGGGAAGAATTTAGTTTATTATTAAACCATGAGTTAGATGCAGTGAAGATTCTGAGAGAGGGGTATATAAGGCGAATATAAACATATAATGTGATTAAGGTAGAAAAGACTAAGATTAATGCTAGAAAGAATTGGTTATCGTTTATAAGATAATTTAATGTTAGTCATTTTGGTAAAAATCCTAAAAATGGGGGTAGACCTCCTAATGATATAAGGTTAAGTATAATAAAGAAATTGGTGAAAGTGTTATTTGTATTTTGGATTTGATTGATATGCATGATTTTAAAGAAATTTAAGATCATCATGATTAACAATCTGAGGGAACAATAAATAATGAAATAAGTTAGTATTAATTTGTTATTAATAAATATAGATGCAAAGATTCATCCTATGTGATTAATTGATGAGTAGGCTATAAGTTTACGTAAGGAGGTTTGGTTTAATCTTCCTACTGCTCCAATGATTGATGAAAATGTGGCTAAAAGGATAATAATTGGAGAGTTAAAAGATATTATTACAAATAAAGGTGCAATTTTTTGTCATGTTAGTAAAATTATACAGTTAAATCAGGAGAGACCTTCTGCTGTTGGGGGAAATCAGAAGTGGAAGGGGGCAGCCCCTAATTTTAATGCCAAAATTACAGAAATAATTAATGAATTTAGGTTTTCAGTTAGTATGATAAATCAATTATTTTGTAAGAAGTTGGTAATTGCTCAGAAGAGAAACATAGAGGATGCTAGAGATTGAACTAGAAAGTATTTTAGAGTAGCTTCTCTAGATTGTTGATTTAAAGAGTTTGAAATGAGAGCAATAAATGCTAGGAGATTAATCTCTAATCCCATTCAAACAGAAATTCAAGATTTGGATGAGATAGCAATAATAGTTCCTGCAAGGATAGAAAATCAAAAAATTATTTTTATGTTTGTGTTAATGTATAAGTTGGTGTATGGGCACATTAAATTTTGGATTTAATGGGGGTAGTTTAACTCTATCGCTTATAA